AAATCCTTTCTTTCTTGTTTCTATTGAGTCATAAACCGACCTAGGTAAATCCATGAGTTCGATTCTATTATTTTTTCCTCTTTTATTCTGAATAACTATCTGAATCTTGAATTGTCTTATGACTCATCACTCAACTCAGATGAATTTTTTGAAAGAACTATGCTTTGAACAAATGATCCCCGCTCCCATCACCAGTTGCTCCTCCTATCTACACCCGCTCCACCAACTAATCTTATTTTTGGATCTTGTTTGTGATATTGAGAAAAGATCAATCAATAAATATCTCTATGGATTCTTCCAACTTATTTCTATTCTATAGTATATTAAACGACTACAGTACCCTATATAATTTATATGATATGACTTTTCAATTTTAATTCATTTTTTTTATTTTATTGTCTTCTTTCTCTTTTATATTTCCTTCAGATGAATCGAAAACTACAAAGTATAATATATTTTTGAATGGTTCGAGCCAAAAAATGGACTATTTGCTTATTTACTTTACCTTGTTGTTGTCAGAAAAAGAGGGGAAATTCCTTATTTTCCCCCTGTCTCTAAATGAAATATGATATGCAATATAAAATAGTAAATTAAATACTATATACTATATAGTGGATAGTGGACTGGAAATTCAAATATCTTTCTATTTCTAGTATCCGTTCTCGTTATCCATCCCATTGTCGAAACAAAAATAGAGGATGCATCAATATGTAAATATTTGGTACATAAAGCCACGACCCGATCTATCTATATTTATAACTATAGATAGATAAAAAAAATCTATATATAAGCAACCGATCCTTTTTTTTTTTGAATCAAAGAAAGATATTCAAAAATAGACGTCTCTTATTTTGTGACTCAGAATAAACGTTTCGCGTGGAGGAGTGGAGGAACGGAATAATAATTTATTCTTATGGAGGATCCAAAAAAGATTGAATCGGAAATATCGACAAATTCTAAATTCTTGCGACGTAGTCTAAAGGAAATGAAAAAAAAAATTTCGAGGCTACAATTCTATCTCTATCAAATTTGAATATCAGAATAGCTGATATAGTCATGATTCAATAGGTCAGGTCCACTTACCTTTTTTATTTCTTATATTTATGATGGATTTGATTGGAATAACGGAAAAGTAGGAATATTTGGCGATTCATAATTGGGGTTGAGTAGGTAGAATATCTATGTCCTCGAACCAAAAATATGGAATAATGAAACCTGAGTTGAGTAAGAATATAGCCTGTAGTGACATAGTTGTCTTCCCAATAAGCGGGGTGATTTATCATTATAATGAACACTTTATAATCACTATACTATCTCATTATATTTATAATGATAATTAGTTAATTAACTCATTCTAATAAAAAAAATATCCCTATTATCCACTAAAAAATGAAGATTGAAACTAGAGTTTTGTGGAAAAAGCCCCTTATCGGATTTGAACCGATGACTTACGCCTTACCATGGCGTTACTCTACCGCTGAGTTAAAAGGGCCTATTTTATTCCATTCCTGAATGAGACAATGTGAAGACATATACATATATTATATACCTACATATTACATTACATAGGTGCATACAGTAGGCTCATAGTGTCTCATTCGGGAATATCTTTTTTTTTTTAGTCAGTCTAGGCTAAAACCTAATTACTTTTTTTTTCTTTTATTGACCCCTATCACAACGAGATTCGTTTGATTAATACACAAATTGAAATAGATCCAAGATATTTGATATGTGATCAAATCATGTAATGTATGGAATGAAAAGATTCAACTCGTACCTGAAATCCAAGCTCTGCTCTTAGAAAAAAAGAAACTTTCTATCGTTTCTTAATTTCCTAGCTGTAAGATAGGAATATCGCATCTTAACAATGCGTGAATCGATGCGTGAAGGTTGAAGAATGGCTTTTCTGTCGGACAAATCACTAGCGATCCTATACTTCATTAATTATTAATTATAACACATTATAATTATTTCGGAATGTTTATCCATTCTAATGATATAGAATCTATATATAGAAATAGAATATAGAATTTTTTTCATTCATGAACCATGAATGAAAAAATATTCTATCGGAATCGCGAAAGGAAAGGTGGAAAACTTATTCGTATTTAGTCACACCATTACATTATATTGACAATTACAAAAAACTATTCATACTATGAGTATATATAGTATGATGTCGGTTGGGCATCGCAGATATGCCCCCATCGTCTAGTGGTTCAGGACATCTCTCTTTCAAGGAGGCAGCGGGGATTCGACTTCCCCTGGGGGTAGGGTACTACGAAAGGAGGTTGATCATGTATTATCAATAAGTCTAGACTTGATTCTTCCTGGGTCGATGCCCGAGTGGTTAATGGGGACGGACTGTAAATTCGTTGGCAATATGTCTACGCTGGTTCAAATCCAGCTCGGCCCAAGAATTCACCGATCCATCATGAGATTACATAATATAAGAAATTTGTCCGCCGGAAACGTCTGGTTAATTTTATATCCTATTTGTTTTTTTCCGATATATTCTTTATTTTATGAATTATCTGGATTCATATCATAATCCGAAAACATAGGACAAGAATTAACAAGTCAAAATATTTTTTGGAAAGATTTCGTATCAATCGATTTAACACGATTTGACAATAGGATTTCTAGTAATCCGTGTCGTTTTCACTAAAGTCCATATCTATGTGGATATTAATATACCAATCACTCCTTTCTCTGTTACAATACGACAATTCTAAATTAAACTAGTCTTAATCAAATCATTAATAATATGTATGCTGTATACCTTATTTCTCTGGGATTGTAGTTCAATCGGTCAGAGCACCGCCCTGTCAAGGCGGAAGCTGCGGGTTCGAGCCCCGTCAGTCCCGACCTAGTATCCGATGACTCCATCAATTCATTTTTTTATTTTCTGTCAAGGGGCATAGAGTGGGATCTAATTCCCATAGGGTCCTTTTTTTTTCCGTTTCGAATTTTTTATTGAGAAAATACAATGCGACAATTTCAATTACTTCAATTAGTACCGAGGGGGATAGGCATATTGAATTGGTACAATTGTGAGTAGCACCCTATTTAGTTAGGATTAAAAGAAATCCTTGTCTGGTTTTTTTCGATTGCTCCTGACCCGTGGAAGGGAATCGAATACTTATATATACTTTCACTAGAGCATATACACAAATTTTGATTCGTTTATTGTACGATAAAAAATGCACTTTTCACATAGTTACCTCGATAAAATACTTTTTTTCATATTAAAGCCTCTTTCTAGCTCCAATTTTTGATAACTTAAATTACTAATAGGAAACAATCTATTTATATCATTCAAACTACATACTTCATTTTGGATATATGTGTCCCAGGGCCGGTTCAAGGAAAGAAAGGAATATTTAAATTAAGTAATTAAGAAAAGGAAGAGCAAACAAAGAAAAGATAGACCCTCTCTTCTCTTAGTGAGGGAATGAGAAATCTTTTTTTATTTCCGGGGAAGGTCCTATCGAAGAAAGAACAAACTAAAAAAAAAGAGTTCATTTTTTCTTTTTTAATTTATCAAAATATTCGATCTTTTCTTCTTATTTTTTCCATTTTACTTCTACTATTTGGGTTGGGTTTTTGACCAATGGAAGCGGAAGATGGGCCAGATCATCCTTTATTATATTATATATATGATTCTATAAATAAGACGGTAGGTTATAGAAAATAACGAATGGATAAAATAAAGAATAATAATTCAATGAGATTCTAAATTGGATCAGGAATTCCATTTTAGGTTTTTCTTCCGTATGGATAAAAGATCTTCCTATGTTATACTATTCCATTCTCGATGATGAATAGATTTGATAGCTCAGATATTGTTATTCAATGATATTGATCCGATTCAATATCATCGGGATGTATTTCTCCCATTGAATTTACAGGATAAAGATTTAGAATCTCTATGGGATCAGATCCCGAGTTATTAATTATGAAGTAAAAAAACGATGAAATTATGGAAGTAAATATTCTCGCATTTATTGCTACTGCACTGTTCATTCTAGTTCCTACTGCTTTTTTACTTATCATTTACGTAAAAACGGTCAGTCAAAACGATTAATTTGAATCAAGCTTGACTTCTTAGTTCTTATCAATAATGGAAGAAATGAAAGGGATTCAAATTCCACGTCTTAAATAAAATGAGCGAATTAAAATCAGACGTATATGAGATTTGATAGTATGGTAGAAAGGAATATAGGAACCTTTCTACCATACTATCTATTAGTGTATAATTCTACTATACATTATTATATAAAATAATAAGACTGTATAAAGAAAGATGGCTTAATGTAGATCACTCCGTAATCTGTATATTGATATATGTACATATAACTCCCATATGTGTAATATACATAGTACCCCAATTCGAGTTCTTTACTTTGGTACATTCATTTGGTTTAGACCGATTTCGATCAATATGATATAATTGAATGCCCACCTTTACTCTTATCTTATAAAATACGTATCTACATAATAACAGATCGACTTCCTCTTTGAACAGTAAAGCGAGAAACAAATAAAAAGGGGTCGGTTGCTCCTCATTGTAATATTTATATATAATTCTGTTAAGAGCTAGTTCATCTAAATACTCTATTTCAATTTGGTTGGAAAAAATTGCATATCATGCGTATTCCGTTTAGTTTCAAAATACGAAGATGGGAATCATTTAATTTAACTATTTGTTTGATTGAAAGGTTATTCGTCATCTATTACATTACTTTACTGGATTCCAGTCGAATTTTAAAATGAAGATATTTGAAAGAAAAACGCTTTGCAGAAGGATTATGAAACTATTAATACAGTTTGATTACTCAACTCAATTCAATTAGTAATTACCCTAGCCCTAGAGTCCACTTCTTCCCCATACTACAAGTGAAAGGGAAAATGTAAAGACTACCATTAAAGCAGCCCAAGCAAGACTTACTATATCCATGTGAATTATGCCCCCGAATATGAAGAAACTCTTTCATTAT